TGTCCCTTTTTTTAATACCATATCTAATTGAATGAGATTTCTCATGGATCTATCTCATTTTTTTCGAGTTAACCAAAAGAGGTTAAGTAGATGAGTTTCAAACTTTAATTTTGATTAATAGTTGAATCAGTTTTAGTTTTATCTTTTCTCCCACCTTCAGAAGAATAAAACATAGGTCTTTCCGCTATCATTAGAGTTTTCTGAAAGGTAACTATCTCGGTTTCATATATAAATTTATATAGATATAGAATTTTTGAAAAAGTCTTTTCTTTGATAAGGAAGAAAAGACTTACTATCTTTGGGATCTGATTCTACACCGCTGCTCAATACCTTAGGGGATCGACTCTATTACATAAGTTGATTCCTAACTTTTATCTCCTATCGTTACATAAGTAAGCAGTTCTTATTGTATCGGACCAAAATCTCACTTAATTGATCTTTACGGTGCTTTTTCTGTCAATTAGACCCTTTCTTTATCCATAGACTAAAGGATCTAGGCATACCTATTACCTCCTACTTCGACTTCTACGAAGTTTCTTTCTTTTTCTTTGCTACAGCTGATAAAAATCGTTGTTTTGGACGATACCTATGATATGTAGAAAGCCTATTTTCGAGTATTTATTCGCGCATTTTTTTTCTCTTTCTTTCCTTTTTTTTCTTTCTATAGTGGAGATAGTCGCACGTAATGACAGATCACGGCCATATTATTAAAAGCTTGTGGTAAGAGCGGGTTTCGTTCTAGCGCCCTAAAATAATATTCCAAAGCTTTCGTATGTTCTCCGTTCCTTGTATGGATAAGGCCTATGTTATAGAGTATATAACTTCTATCATAGGGATCAATTTCTAGTCGCATAGCTTCATAATAATTCTGTAAAGCTTCCGCATAATTTCCTTCGGATTGAGCTGACATCCGTTACGGTCGTCATTCGATTCAAAGAATCTCCGTTCCAGAACCGTACGTGAGATTTTCATCTCATACGGCTCCTCCTTTTTTGATTTTTATGTGCATAATGAGAAGAATATCTGGAATCAAAAAAGATTGAAATAATTTCATTATGAACCGAAGGGGGCTAGTGTTTTTACAAGAAATTTCTAGCCAACCTTCCTGTAAAAGATCTTTTCTTAACATCAAGTACCTTATAAAAATGATAACTCTAACAATTTCTTTGTCCTTAACGCCCCTCAATTTCCAGGAATTAGTCACTTCAACAGTCTTCGATGGTTATACGGGTATCCAAAATACGAACGAGATGGATGTCTGTTGTCCCAACCATTCTTCTTAGTCCCGATCCCGACAAAGAAAAGGTATAATTTCTAACAAAGTTTTCGTATTGTTGATTCCTAGGCGTAGTGCTTCTTCCCCTATGCTGCCTATCGGTACTCGTGGAGTAGGGTTGACTTAACCCATAGGATAGGTGTGTAACCTTTCGCTGAATACTAGAATTGATAATTGAAGCATCTGAGGCTGCATTAATCGTGGATACACGACAGAAGGAATTGTTTTATTTACAAACTTCACCTTTACAAAAAGCGTAGATTTATTTCAAATTTGTTTTCTTTCTATCCCGAATAATGTATCTTTCCCCGAAGACCGAAAGCAGTAAATAAAAAAATCAAATCGCACCATCTCTGTAATAGGTGAATGCCTCTTTTTCTCCTGAAGTTGTCGGAATTATTCGTAATAAGATATTGGCTACAATTGAAAAGGTCTTATCAATAAAATTTCCATTTATCCGAGATCTAGGCATAGGTAACAATCCATTCTATAATTTTTTTATTTTAACTACCTCTTGCGAGAAAATGATCCCACAAACAAAGGAATTAATTGTACAGTACGAAATAACATAAAAAAGAATCATTAAAAAAAAGATATGACCTTCTATTCAAATTATTTGTTTTTTTGAAAGGAATCAATAGAAGAAAATATTTGAATCCGATTAGATTCGATTTAATTTAATCCAAATGTAGTTGTCTAAGAATGAAAGGAACTATTCCGATTTCATCGAAGTTGAAGAATCAAAGAATTTATCTTACCGATTAGGCTAATTATAGAAGGTTTAATTGATATGACCCAAAGGTTAAAAAGACTCGAATAATCATTCTATGATGAAAATAGAATAACCATCTGTTTTGTGTTGTGTGCATTACATAGTGGGTATAAACTATACAATCAAATAGAAAAATTCCTGGGATGATTCATGAATTTGAAATAGATCCATGGGAGTAAGGAGTTATTATTGAAAGATCTAAAACTGGAAATAAATCTTATAAATTTTATGAATATGGAATCATAGTCTAAAAAAGAAAATATAATCATGATCTAAAAGAGACGTATCCATTAGAAACATAGTATAAAAAAAAAATGGATCGATTGATTCGTTCTAATTCATTGATTAAATCTTCTGGTATAAATATTGTAATGTAATAAAGAATAAATATTGGAAAAAGACGTGACTTCGCAAAAATGAATAGATATATATCTATTTTTTTAACAGTTTTC